TGGAAATGGAAAATCCATTCGGGGAATTTCCGACACAAGGACTCAATTAGTTCGGACTTGTTTAGTCTTGAATTGGGATCAAGATAAAAAAAATTCTTCTATTGAGGAGGCGCTCGCTTCCTTTGTTGAAGTAAGTACAAATGGTTTGATTGAGTCTTTCCTAAGAATTGACTTAGTGAAATCTCATACTTCATATATCAGAAAAAGGAATGACCCATCTGGTTTAGGATTGATGTCGGATAATGAATCGGATCGGATCAATATGAATCCATTTTTCTCTAATCATTCCAAAGCAAAAATAGCAAAAATTCAACAATCACTTAGCCAAAATCACGGAACTATTCGTATGTTGTTGAATAGAAATAAAGAATGCCAATCTTTGATAATTTTGTCATCATCTAATTGTTTTCAAACGAGACCATTCAACAACGTAAAATATCCCAATGGGATAAAAAAGGGAATTAAACCATTTAAAAAAGATGCTATAATTCCAATTAAGAATTCGTTAGGCCCTTTAGGAATAGTCCTTCAAATTGCAAATTTTTATTCATTTTACTGTTTAATAATTGAAAATCAGATTTCAATAACTAAAAATTTGCAACTTGACAAATTAAAAGAAACGTTTGAAGGAATAAAATATTATTTAATGGACGAAAACGAGCAAATTTTTAAACCCGATCAATACAGTAACATTGTTTTAAATCCATTGCATTTGAATTGGTATTTTCTACGGCATAATTCTAGTGAAAAAACGTTCCCAATAATTAGTCTTGGACAATTTATTTGTGAAAATATATGTATAGCTCAAACGAAAAATGGACCACAACTAAAACTAAAATCGGGGCAAATTTTAACTGTTCAAATGGATTCTGTAATAATAAGATCGGCTAATCCTTATTTGGCAACTCCCGGAGCAACCATTCATGGCGATTATGGAGAAATCCTTTATGAAGGAGATATATTAGTTACATTTATATATGAAAAATCGCGATCCGGTGATATAACACAAGGTCTTCCTAAAGTGGAACAGATATTAGAATTACGTTCTATTGATTCAATATCGATGAATCTAGAAAAAAGAATTGATGCTTGGAACGAGTGTATAACAAGAATTCTCGGCATTCCTTGGGGATTCTTGATTGGTGCTGAGCTAACTATAGCGCAAAGTCGTATTTCTTTGGTTAATAAAATCCAAAAGGTTTATCGATCCCAGGGAGTACACATCCATAATAGACATATAGAAATTATTGTGCGTCAAATAACATCCAAAGTCTTGGTTTCAGAAGATGGAATGTCTAATGTATTTTCACCTGCCGAACTAATTGGATTATTGCGAGCCGAACGAACGGGGCGTGCCCTAGAAGAAGCGATTTGTTACCGAGCTTTATTATTGGGAATAACAAAAACATCTCTGAATACTCAAAGTTTCATATCCGAAGCTAGTTTTCAAGAAACTGCTAGAGTTTTAGCAAAAGCTGCTCTTCAGGGTCGTATCGATTGGTTGAAAGGTCTTAAAGAGAATGTTGTTTTAGGGGGAATGATACCCGTTGGTACTGGATTCCAAAGAATAATGCACCCTTCCTGGTCAAGGCAACATAACAAGATTACCTTGAAAAAAAAAAGAATTTGTTCAAAGTAGAATTTAGAAATATTTTGGTCCATCACAGAAAATTTTTTGATTTTTTTCATTTCAAATAATCAAAAAATTTTTTGGATTATGTGATACATTAGAAATTTAGGATTAAATGCTTCCTAAAAGCAGATTAGATTCATCCCTTTAAATGCAGTCTTTTGATTTGGTAATTAAAGTAAGTATAATAAATAATAATAAATAGAAAAAATGAATGGCCTGATTATGTCGGCCAATCTTCAATAAAAGAGAAGGTTCCGTTGGAACAATTATTTATTTCTATTTCAGTATACCTGATACCTGGTCTTTTTTTTTTCAATTTTTTTTTTTGTAAAAAAAAAGTGTGGGGATAAATGACAAAAAGATATTGGAACATAACTTTTGAAGAGATGATGGAAGCTGGAGTTCATTTTGGACATGATACTGGGAAATGGAATCCTCGAATGGCACCTTATATATCCACAAAGCATAAGGGTATTCATATTATAAATCTTACTCGAACTGCTCGTTTTTTATCAGAAGCTTGTGATTTGGTTTTTGATGCAGCAAGCAGAGGAAAACAATTCTTAATTGTTGGTACAAAAAAAAAAGCAGCTGATTCAGTAACACGGGCTGCAATAAGAGCTCGATGTCATTATGTTAATAAAAAATGGCTCGGCGGTATGTTAACTAATTGGTATACTACAGAAACGAGACTTTGTAAGTTCAGGGACTTGAGAACGGAGCAAAAGACGGGGAAACTCAACTCTCTTCCAAAAAGAGATGCCGCTATGTTGAAGAGACAATTATCTCATTTGGAAACATATCTGGGCGGCATAAAATATATGACGGGGTTACCCGATATTGTAATAATCGTTGATCAGCAAGAAGACTATACGGCTCTTCAAGAATGTATCACTTTAGGAATTCCGACGATTTGTTTAATCGATACTAATAGTGACCCCGATCTCGCAGATATTTCGATTCCAGCTAATGATGATGCTATAGCTTCAATCCAATTCATTCTTAACAAATTAGTATTTGCAATTTGTGAGGGTCGTTCTAGCTATATAAAAAATTTTTGATTAATAAGAAGATAAAGAAATTTAAATATTTTGGTGGGAAATTCATAGATTTTTTGAATCGGTTATTATACCATTACAAAATTGTGAAAAAATCAAAAGAACAAACAGACATATTATGTGATGAGTAGGTATTCAAATGAAAGTCAAAAAGGAAATGGTTGAATCAAAATAATTCCCTTTCAAGTTATATTTTTTTATTTTAGAGGGCAGGACAATATGAATGTTCTATTATGTTCCATCAACACATTAAACGGATTATACGATATATCTGCTGTGGAAGTAGGTCAACATTTCTATTGGGAAATAGGAGATTTTCAAGTGCATGCTCAAGTACTTATTACCTCTTGGGTTGTAATTGCTATCTTATTAGTTCCAACCATTCTAGTTGTTCGAAATCCGCAAACTATTCCCACTTCTGGTCAGAATTTCTTTGAATATGTCCTTGAATTTATTCGAGACGTGAGCAAAACTCAGATTGGAGAAGAATATGGTCCGTGGGTTCCGTTTATTGGAACTCTGTTTCTATTTATTTTTGTTTCGAATTGGTCCGGGGCTCTTTTGCCTTGGAAAATCATAAAGTTACCTCATGGAGAGTTAGCTGCACCCACAAATGATATAAATACGACTGTTGCATTAGCTTTACTTACGTCAGTAGCCTATTTCTATGCGGGTATTTCGAAAAAAGGATTGGCTTATTTTGGTAAATATATACAACCAACTCCAATTCTTTTACCAATTAACATCTTAGAAGATTTCACAAAACCTTTATCTCTTAGTTTTCGACTTTTCGGAAATATATTAGCTGATGAATTAGTAGTTGTTGTTCTTGTTTCGTTAGTACCTTTAGTAGTTCCTATACCTGTTATGTTCCTTGGATTATTTACAAGCGGTATTCAAGCTCTTATTTTTGCTACGTTAGCTGCGGCTTATATAGGTGAATCCATGGAAGGGCATCATTGATTAGTTAAGTTATCAAAATAGTCTTTGTTTTGTTTAGCCCTCCACAAAGTATGTGTGGCTCACGATAATCTACTTAAGCAACATCAATAAAAAAAATAGAAAGAAATTTTTAAAATGATTAATAATAATCAAAAGGATTATCCCCCCAAAAAGATGCAATAAGGATAAGATATAAATAAAAAAAAGTATACGATTTACTATGAAATTGTAAAAAAAAAAAAATATTCTTTGTTTGATGTTTAATCCACTTTTAAATTTAACTCCGTGGGGGTCTGGATATATAATCTAATTGCTATAAGACAAATCTTTCTTTTTTGGAAGTTTCAAAGATGGATTCTTGAATCCGATTGAATCAAAGACACAACTAATTGGTTTACGATATGGAAGAAACACACGTATATGTCATATTAGATATTCACTGGTTATATATGACTATATATCTAAATTTGTCCTTCTATTACTTTAAATTTAGATTGGATTCAAAAAATAAAACCCTTTTGTTTCATCTGTTGTAATTGTAAATGGAATGACTAAAAAAAGGAAATAAAGAAAGGTTCCAAATTTAAGATAAGAACCAAAATTGTATGTATTCACAACAAACTACATGGATAGAAACGAAAATAAAAATCTAAGTAATTTGGATAGTGAAATAAAAATCATCATTTCAGTTTGAAATTTGGAATTACACTTCGACTAGATAAAGATAAATATCAAGAATGAAATATTAAAGTCATAATTTCTTGGTTGATTATATTATTAACTATTTCTTTTCTTTATTTTATTTGGATTGGAATAGGAGAAACTTATCATGAATCCACTGATTTCTGCTGCTTCTGTTATTGCTGCTGGGTTGGCCGTCGGGCTTGCTTCTATTGGACCTGGAATTGGTCAAGGCACAGCTGCAGGGCAAGCTGTAGAAGGGATTGCGCGACAACCGGAAGCAGAGGACAAAATACGAGGTACTTTATTACTTAGTCTGGCTTTTATGGAAGCTTTAACGATTTATGGCCTGGTTGTAGCATTAGCGCTTTTATTTGCGAATCCTTTTGTTTAATCTTTTTTTTTTAGAAAGCGTTGAAAACAACTAGAAATTTTTCAATTGAATTGATATAAGAACTAGTATCAAATTCTAATTAAGTATCATTCTTATGGGGAATCTTTTTGGGAATCTTTCAATTGACTAACCAATTCAAAATATAGAATATTAATAAGAATATTATAGAATATTCTTATTAATATTAAATTATATTATTATTCTTACTAATAATATAAACTAATAATATAAATACTTACTAATAATATAAATAAATATATTCATAATATCATAGAAGAAAATATCATATAAA